TCGTAAGCAAGAAGATTGTTTACGAAGAAACAACAAGAAAAATTCATATTCTGATACATAAGAGTTATATAGGAATCGAGATAGTCTTTTATTTTCTTTTGAAAAAAGAAAAATGGATTTCATTGAAGTAATAAGACTATTCCAATTCGAATAATAGTTGAGAAAGAATCGCAATAAATGCAAAGATGGAACATCTTGGATCCGGTATTCGAGGAGTTGAACCAAGATTTCAAAATGGATAGGATAGGGTATTTCTATATGTGATAGATAATGTAAATGCACAAATTTGTCTTCTAAAAAGGGAAATATGGAATGAATAGATCGTAAATTTTGAAACTTTGGTATTTCTTTTTCTTCCGGACAAGATAATTGTCCTAGCGAGAATGGGATTTCTACAACGATTGCAAATCCCTCAGATAGAATCCGAGAATAAAACTCCGAATAAAAATAATTGCTGTGATCCAACAATCGATCTTGGTTAGGATGATTAACCGAATTAATCCAAAAATTCTGCTGATACATTCGAATAATTAAACGTTTCACAAGTAGTGAACTAAACTTCTTGTTATTACAACCACTAATTTCCACAGGTTCGGAACCATTTAATACATAATCATGGGCAAATGCATAAATATATTCCTGAAAGAGAAGTGGGTAAACGAAGTATTGTTGACGAGATTTCTGTTTTTCTGAATAACCTTCGAATTTTGCCATTTGAATTTCTACTTGAATCAGAGAAAAAAAGCATTTCTCGATTTATCAAATGATGATACATAGTGCAATATGGTCAGAACAGGGTGTTACATTTTTTAAAACAAACCCTGAAAAGAAAGGGAGTTTAATCCATAGATCTTTTTCTGTTCCTTTTCTATCTAATTAGTTTATGTTTGTTCTAATTAAAAAAAAAAAAGAAAAAATCTTTTATTTTTGCAGGCCAATTGCTCTTTTGACTTTGGAATACAGTCTCTTTATCAATATACTGCTTCTTTTACACATTCAATTCTTTTCAATCCATAATCAAGAATAATTAGGATTCCTAAAAATAAATAAAAAAAGGGTCTACCGATAGGAAAACCCAACCTTTCCCCGCATTGGGCACTAATCTATTTTTAACGTCTAATTAGATCGGGGAATCATTTCAATTAAGAAGTTAAGCTCGTTGCTTTTTATTTTACCAGAATTAGAGCCAGGCTCTATCCATTTATTTACTAGACCCAGAAAATCGGAATTTTTTTATTCCAAAATAAATAAAAAAAAAAAAGAAATTGATTTTATTACGACATGCTATTTTTTCCATTCATTACCTTTGAGGATCAGTCGTGGTCTTCTAGACTCTACCAAGAGTCTGGACGAATTTGTTGCTTCATCCAAATGTGTAAAAGATCATAGTCGCACTTAAAAGCCGAGTACTCTACCATTGAGTTAGCAACCCAGATAAAATAGGATCTTAGATACGATCGAAATCCAAAAATCGATAGAATTACACCGGCCGCTCCTGCAAAACATTGAATTAGCAAGACATCAAAAGAAAGATTTTATCACCCATTAAAAACACTCAAATACTAAAATCAAAGTTTCACTAAGGTTAAAAAAAAAGGAGCGGCCCCAATCATAATAGCAAAATTCTTATTTTTTTAGCATTTAAATAGAAAAATCTTATATAAAAGTACATGCAAAGGGGGGGCAACCCTATCATTTGAACAAAGTGTAGACAGAAATACCTAATATGAAGTGACGATAAAGAGACCTATCTAGCTACAAATTCTATTTGTTCAATAGACCTTTGTCAATAGAAATACAATGGTAAAAAAACCAATTAGATACAAATAAGGAAATTAAATAAGGTCTTTTGTTGGATTGGCACGACATAAATGCAGCAAAAAAATAGGACTAAAAAAGAGGGAAATTGTGTCTAAATAATTAAGGGATATTAATGACCCTCCCTTACTTTTTTATTTATTTAGTTCTTCAATTAACTCTTAGTTCTTCAATTAACTCAAAGTTCTTTCTTTATCTTTAAAGAATTCTGCTTTCCTTAAAATATCATAAACAGTTCTTGTAGGTTGAGCACCTTTTTCAAGGAAATAGAGAATAGCTGGAACATTTAAACAAGTTTGATTCTTTATCGGATCATAAAAACCAACTTTTTGAAGATCTCTTCCTTCTCTTCGAGATCGAACATCAATTGCAACGATTCGATAGACAGCTTATTGGGATAGATGTAGATAAACAATGCCCCCCCTAGAAACGTATAGGAGGTTTTCTCCTCATACGGCTCGAGAAAATGATTCGAATTTCTATCTATAATACAAGTAGATAGAAATTAGACTATGACTTGCATTAATTTCCTTATAGAAGAAAAAACAAATTTCATTTATACTCATGACTCAAGTTGGCTAATTTTGACTGACAGAATTCAAAAGAGAAATCCTTCCAAATTTTTTGAGTCGTCTCTAAACTCTTTTCTTTATCTCATCCCGAACAAATTGACTTTTATTCCTTATTCTAATCTAATTCTATTGTTGAGATGGTTGAAAATCATGTTTACTTGTTCCGGAATCCTTTATCTTTGATTTGTGAAATCCTTGGGTTTAGACATTACTTCGGGAATTCCTATTCTTTTTTCTTTCAAAAGAGTAGCAACATACCCTTTCTTTTTTTTCTTATTTCCTTCCATAAAGCATTTTCCTTTTATAGAGAAATCTAATATGAACGATTGATTCTGATAGACTTTTAATCAAAAAAAAAGTTTTCCAATCTTCCAAAGTTAGACTTTTTCTTATTTTAACCTTTCCATTTCTATATTAAGGATAGACTGACAAAGTTGATAGACTGACAAAGTTGGCCTAATTTATTAGTTTTCACTAACCCTAGATTCTTTCCCTTGATAAAAAATCAATTATGTCTTCTCGAGCTCCATCGTGTACTATTTACTTACAAACAACCCAGCGCAAATTAGGTTCGGGACAAATAGAACAGACTATGTCGAGCCAAGAGCATTTTCATTACTATGGAAAATGGTGGATAGCAAAATCCACAATCGATCATCTCCTTCAAGTCGCACGTTGCTTTCTACCACATCGTTTTAAACGAAGTTTTACCATAACATTCCTCTAATTTCATTGCAAAGTGGTATCGAGAATTGATCCAATATGGATGGAATCATGAATAGTCATTGGTTTTGTATACTAATTCAAACTTGCTATCTATGGAGAAATATGGATAAAAGAAATAAGTATTTAGCGTGGAAGACTCTGCAAGGATCCCATTTAGTAAAATCCATATTCTATCATATGAATGATACATAGTTTGAAAAGAGGAATAAAATAGTTTGCTTAAGACTTATTTATTATGGAATTTCCATCCTCAACAGAGAACTCGAGATGAGCAATCCTGAAATGAGAAGAATCAACTCTTCTACAACAATAAACTATGCCAATGAAAAGATTAGCATTTTTTTGTTAGTTATAAACTTTTCATAGTTCTTTGACTGGAATAACAGGAGTAACAAAAGAAAGAAAAAATGAAGTAAAAAAAATTAGTGTAAAGTAAAATTAAGGTCTTTGCTTTTACTTATAGCATTGTTTCTTTTAGGTAACAGAAAGAACTAAAAATGAAAAATAAGAAAAGTATGATTTTTTATACAGTGTTTTCCCTCATAAATTTTGGTTTTCAATCAATTCCAAAGTCGAGTAGACGGAATATATAAATTTATGTCTAATCCTCACATTCCATTGATTTAGAAATGGATATTTGTAAATCAGATAATGCCTAAAATAGAAAAATGGAGTCTCTATCCGTAGAATGGAAACTTTTTTTTTTTTCACATTAGGTGTCAAATGTATCCTGTAAGAATTCCCATTTCATGGATATGGGGCATAAAGTTTATTTCACAAGTTCGAATTTCAAAACACATATTCAAAACACATACACATATGAATAATGAGTAGTAGGAGCATATCCTGAATGTGCCTGACAGACCCTAATTTTTAATGAAAAAAAATCTGGGACGGAAGGATTCGAACCTCCGAATAACGGGACCAAAACCCGCTGCCTTACCACTTGGCCACGCCCCATTTCGTTTTATACAACACTAATAAACAGTATTTTTATTATATATTAAAAAAAAATCCCACTTCAATTACCTAAAAAATAAAGGATATTTTCTTGCTAGGATTCTAAACATGCAGATAATATAGAATCCAAAAAATGCATTGATCATTACATGGAATTCTATTAAGATATTATATGAAAGTGGAATTTCTTCCATTCTCATTTGAGAATGCGAATACAAGGAGGTATTTTGTGTTTGGGAAAGTCCGAAGAAAAAAGGCCACCTTTTCTTTTCCTTTTTCCCTTCAAAAAATAACTCAATCAAAATCCAATTATCTACTCTACAAGAATGAAATGCTTGTTATGCCTAATATACTTAGTTTAACCTCTATCTGTTTTAATTCTGGTCTTTATCCGACTAGTTTTTTCTTAGCCAAATTACCCGAAGCTTATGCCATTTTCAACCCAATCGTGGATGTTATGCCTGTCATACCTGTACTCTTTTTTCTATTAGCGTTTGTTTGGCAAGCTGCTGTAAGTTTTCGATGAAATCTTTACTATTCTGTTCTGTCTGCCAAATTGAATGATGTATTCATTCCAAAAAAAGAAAAAATGTAGAAGAGACAAGAAGTCTTATATTATGAACTTTCGATTCTAAAATTCAAATTCTTCTACATTGAATGTATAGCTCCAACAATAAATTTGGATCAGCCTTTCTACCCCCTGCACCTACGTTGAGCAGGTACCTTTAGGTACTCACACAAACAATACTTAAACTCATTTTTGAGATTGATAAGACTGCTTATTATAAAGTAATTCTTGCAATTTTTTTATTTTTTAGAATTGATTTTTGCATTTTTTAGGTGTCAAAATAAAAAAAAACCATCCTAGTGGATCTGTGCGGTAAGGAAAAACGGGTAATCTATTCCTTAAAAAAAAATCTTGGA